CGAACCCGCATCGTTAGCTTGGAAGGCTAGGGGTTATAGTCGACGTCGATTCAGCATTTTGAACGTCTCTAATTCAAAACCGAACATGAAACTTTGGTTTCATTCGGCTCCTTTATGGAAGATGTAAAAATTCCTAGATCTAAGATGTGAATTAAATTACAAAAAATTCTATCCATAACATCTATGTCAGCTCTTTGTTTGAATACATTCAAACAGATTCGCTTTCTAGATGATCCCTCTAGAAAAAAGATGATTATGACAACTTTTCTAGTTACTTCGTTCTCTATTTCTATTTGAAAGGATCCTGAGGAAAAAGGTTTTGTTTCCACCGAGCTAAAATAATATAATATAATATGTCGATAACTCTAGTAAACTAAAGTCATCCTTTAATAGCTATACTATTTTGCTTCAATTTATTTTCTACAAATAAAAAAAATTGGAAGATTTAGTTACGATTAGAAATCTACTTTTCTATCTCCATCCATGGATCCTTTACTCATACTCAGTCAATTGGAAGTATTGATCCAATTGAATAATTCTGTTTCGCAATTTCATAACCCAATTTAAAATTTTTAAGTGATCCTTGGATACAAATCACGATAATTTCGATTTTTCCTCCAATATGTCATTGAGAGGTAAAGGATTAAATCCTTTTAAGAAATAAAGTTTTTTATCGGAATATGAATCAAACCGAAAAGACCCCTTAACTATTTAAGGGGGTTACTCGAACGAATCACACTTTTACCACTAAACTATACCCGCTACAATGCGATTATTATATACAAAGGGCCTTTTGTCGAACAGGGATAATTTGGGCTAATCAAGACAGGATCATAAAAGAATCATGAAAATGAGAGTGTTGCCGTTTTTCGTGGGGATTCAAAAATTGAAAAAAAAATTCATAAAAATAAAAAAGAAATAAAAAAATAATAAGAAATGACGTATTGATGTTATATTCTTTTATCTAATAATAAGAATGGAAACAGCCCTTCGTCTTTTTGTTGTTGCTTTAATAGCAACCCTCCTTTTTTTTAGAGAAACCTAGGATTCGTTGGAACAAAAAAAGGCCCGGCTAGGTACTTACCAGGCCAGGCCACGGGAGTAAAAAAGGCCCTTTCGAACAAAATGCAAAGGGGTCTTCTTTCTGTTTTTTCTATTGAATCTTTCGATCCCTTACTTGAACTAACTGTAATTGCTAATAAAAGTTGTAGATAGAATATAGATAAGATAAAGAAAGAGAAAGAAATACTTTTTCAATTATTATTTCATGTGTAATGTAACATAGTAATTATCTTTTTCAATTGGGAGAGATGGCTGAGTGGACTAAAGCGGCGGATTGCTAATCCGTTGTACGAGTTATTCGTACCGAGGGTTCGAATCCCTCTCTTTCCGTTTTTGTTGATGACTTGATATTTGATTTCTCTTTCAAATTTCGCCAATCCTCTTTAATGTTTCCTGGTTAACCATGTGGAATAGATAAAAAATCCTAATAAAATTTAAAAATCAAGCAATGAAAATGAAAACTCCCTTTTTTATTCTTCACGTCCAGGATTACGCCCTGGATCATTAGATAGGAATCCAAAGATAAATAGAGAAACAAAGAATATCACTACTGTGTAAACGAAAAATTTGAGAGTAAGCATTACACAATCTCCAAGATCTTTTTTTGGAAAAAAAAAATGAGAAAAGAGAATAGATCCTCCATTACCAAAAATTTCTTTCATACCTCCATAGATATTGCGGGGGATCCTAATCCTAACCTTAACCCTATTAGGGTCTTTCAACTTTCAAAAGGGCAGAATGGGGAATACGGGGTGAGCCGGATTTGGATTTCTCGAAGCTATCCAACCAAGACTTTCAGACTTTCAATGTTTGAATCGAAGGTTCATAGCGTAAGACAAATTTGATCTTCTTAATTGTTATAATTTTTCTCGAATAAAGCATTAATTTTATAGAATAATATTAAGGATCTCATCGAAAACTTACAGCAGCTTGCCAAACGAAGGCTAAGAGAAAAAAGAACAAAGGTATGACTGGCATAAGATCTACGATTGGATTTAAAAAAGCGTAGGCCTCGGGCAATTTGGCGAAGAAAAGACTACTCGAATAAAAGGCAGAATTAAGACAAATGCAGATCAAACTAAAGATATTAAGCATAACAGGCGTTTTGTTCTTGGAGATAATTGCATTTTGATTGAGTTAATGATATAAGGAAAAATGAAGTAAAGTAAGGTAGACAAAAATCCTTCTTTTTCTTTGAACCCACCCAATCAAAAATTCCCCAATTCTCAAACAAAGGAGAATAGAAGAAATAATACTTTCATAGAATATCTTAATTAAATTATATGTAATGATCAATGAATTCGTCTGAATTCTATATCTACATGCGTAAAAATCCTAGCAAGAATCTAATCTATTCTATAAAGATTTTATATAGAAAATTGCCCTATAATTGACCAAGACCCAATACTAATATTATTCTTTATTAGTGTAGAATGGAAATATAGATGGGGCGTGGCCAAGTGGTAAGGCAACGGGTTTTGGTCCCGGTATTCGGAGGTTCGAATCCTTTCGTCCCAGGTAGATACATTGTATCAGAGTAAAAGTTTATTTTGAAAATAATGTTATGTTTAAATGCCTAATATTGGAAAGAATGTCATTCTTGTTTCTTTTATAATTTTGAATGATTCTTTTATGAATCATATCTTTGTTTTTCACAACATACAGATATTCCTAAATAGATTTGTTTGTGATCAAGATATGATGGTAACATAGGCCACACCCTAGTTGAATTCAACTAATTAAAAAATAAAGTATGGCGGATTTTTCATCATATGTTCATTCCCTTCATATTGAAGGGGTTTAGAGCTACTTAATTTGAAGAAAAAACCTATATCTTTTTGAATTTTCAACGATACATTTTATTTTGAATCACACTAAGAAAGAGCCCTTCTTTCCTATATCTTATTCTTTATCCATTCAAATTAAACTTAAATGGGGTAGCCAAATTATTAGGATCTCTTTATTCTAAACAAGAGGGGGGTTATTACATTCAATTAATGGGATTAAGTCTCTTAAGACAAGACTGGGGGTTTGGGTAAACTAAAAAATTAAAATTAGGAGCAAGCGACTAATTTGGACTTGTTTGTCTTTGTCCCTAGAGAGTATCCTTTCCCCAAAAAGGGACCCTTTTTTGTTTTTGTTCTGATTCAGCATTCCCAGAGAGTCGTGGGATAGATAGTTCTTAATTAGTAACAGGAGGTCTTCATTTAAATATATGTATATCTGTGTATGTCCGAATCTCATTAACAACGAATCAAGTTACATATGTAACGGATCCATAATAAAGACTGTAGTTCAGTCTATCTGATAGGTACGAAAAACCCCTAGCTCGCTCATCTTATCTTATTACTAAAATTCGAATCGAAAGAACAAGTATTTAAATCTTCTCTTCGATCGGTCTTTTTTATATATCTCACACAAAAAAATAAAAATGGGGTTTTTGTTCAATCCATTTATCTTCTTTAAATCGTTGATGGTTCAATTCGAAAAGAAACAGATATTTTAATTTTTTTAATAAAAATTAAAGTTAATTAAAGTTAAAGTGTTGCATTAATACAATAACATACAATAATAGGTGGGGTCTTGCTAATATTGCTTCAAAAAAATTTTTGATATCTTTGTATAGAAAAATTTGTATAGAAGAAAAAAGGGTATAGATTAATATGTTTATGTATCGATGGAACCAATGACTATTCATGATTCCACAATTGAATCAATTCCATATGGGTTCCAAATTAGAGGAATTTTTTGTTATGGTAAAACTTCGTTTGAAACGCTGTGGTAGAAAGCAACGTGCGACTTGAAGGACACGATCCGGTGTGGATTTTTATTCTTACATCCGCCATCTTTTCTATGAATGAAGGTGCTCTTGACCCGACATCTGTTCTGTTTTCACTAGAATCCTTTTTTTGTTAGGTTGTAATGAATACAGTACATGATGGAGCTCGGGTAGAAAGTATGGATTCATCTTTCAGGGGGCAAGAATCTAGGGTTAATACCAATCAATAAATTGGAACAACTTCGTAAGTATATCATATATATCAATATATAAATTGAAAGGATACGATTCAGTCAAGTTTTTAATTCAAAAGTAAAATTTGTTGAAATTGAGAAAAGTCTTTCGATTCAAAGTGTATCGCGCGGGAATTATATGATTCTTTGATAGAAAGAAATCACAAAAGGGGTATGTTGCTGCCATTTTGTAAGGATTAAGAAGCACCGAAGTAATGTCTAAACCCACTGATTTAAAACAAAGAAAAAGGATTCCAGAACAAGGAAACACCGTTTTTTCAATTGTCTCAATCTCAATAACTCAATAACTGGATAATAATAAAGATAAAGATTAAATGAGACAAACAAGAGGGGTTAAAGACCATTCAAAAAATGAAATAAATTGCCGAAAGATTTTTTTCTTTTAAGCTATTTGAGAATTATCCAACTTGAGTTATGGGTACAAATGATTTTTATTTTTTCAGGAAGGAGGAATAAAAAAAATGAGTTAAATCCCATTCTAATTTATTTTATCAACTCCTTTGCCATTAATTCTAATTCTATACGTAGACAAAACTCCAAATCATTTTTTCTCGAGCCGTACGAGGAGAAAACTTCCTATACGTTTCTAGGGGGGGTTGTGTTCACTTACTTAGATCTATCCCAATGAGCCGTCTATCGAATCGTTGCAATTGATGTTCGATCCCGAAGAGAAGGAAGAGATCTTCGGAACGTAGGTTTTTATGATCCGATAAAGAATCAAAGTTATTTAAACGTTCCTGCTATTCTATATTTACTTGAAAAGGGCGCTCAGCCCACAGGAACTGTTCGGGATCTTTTAAAAAAGGCGGAGGTTTTTAAGTAACTTGGTCCTAATCAAACAAAATTGAATTAAGGAAATAAAGAAATAGAAAGGGGTAGTAATTCGTATATAAATTTTTGTATTT